TTGATTATTGATATAAGAAAGAAAGGGTATATGTATCGTATTTGTACTTACGGCTCGCTTCTACCGAAAATCCAATACAATAATAGATAATTTGTTACGATTAGCTTCATTGGATTTGAAGCATCAATCGTTTTAAATCAGAATCCCATTTTGACTCTGTGCCGTTAATTCCACTATGATTATTGATCAATAATCATAGTGGAATCATTCCTTGATAGAGATAGGAGACATAATTTACATGGATATAGTAAGTCTCGCTTGGGCTGCTTTAATGGTAGTCTTTACATTTTCCCTTTCGCTCGTAGTATGGGGGAGGAGTGGACTCTAGAGACACTACCATAATTGTAAATTGATTTATATTATATAAACCTATATTATATCTGTATACAATATTGGATAGTGTGTAGAAAAAACTATAGATATTATATTTATATTTCTACACACTATCTCATCATTTCTTCAATTATTGACAAGAACTAATAATTCTAGTTTCATTAAAATTAATTATTTTGACTGGCTGTTTTTACGTAAATGATAAGTAAAAAAGCGGTAGGAACTAGAATGAACAGTGTAGTAGCAATAAATGCGAGAATATTAACTTCCATAATCTCATTTTTTTTGTTTCGTAATAACTCGGGATCTAATCCCATAGAGATGAAAAATTTGATTCCTGTAAATTCAATAAGTTAATTGTATCCTGATGATGCCAAATGGATCAAAATATTATGAATAACAATAGATCCAATCTATCAAATCAATTAATTGTCGAGAATTTAATAGTATAACATAGGAAGACTTTTTATCCATACTAAATCAAAAATTAAATTTCTAATCCAATTCCAATATAGAATGCTATTGAATTTTTCGTCCTTTTCCATTCTTTCTTTTCTATAACCTACCTTCTTCGTTCTACTTAGTTAATACAGACAATTAATTTAAGTATCCGACAAAGTATCAGATGACCGGTATTCAATGGGTCAGGTCACACCTAAGACCCAAACAATATAAGTGAGATGGAAAAAGGACGGATTAAAAGATCTAATATTCCAACAGATTTACTAAAAAGGGGTACCTTGCTTGGTCTTTTATTTATTATTTATGAAAAAAAAAATTTTAAATATTTTAAATAATTTTAATTAAGATTATTATATATTATAATTATTATATATAATTTATGATTTTAAATTATAAATTAATAGATTTAATTAATATTAATTATTAATATAATATCCTCTTCTCTTTCTTGGATTGGGGGAGAACACATACATAAAAAAATTAGCATGCAATTTGAATGAGATAGATTTTTTTAATTAAAAATAGAGGATACACAAATCGGAGTTGGAAAAGGGCGCAGTTAAAAATAAAAAAGGCGCTCTGTTCCGCCGAGGTAATTATGTTAAGTTCATTGTATATTGTACAACAAAGGAATACAATTTGTGTATGTACTCCTGGTAAAAATATGGGCACTCTACTCCATTTCATTATGCAAGAACAATCAAAAAATAAAGTCAAATGAATAACGAATATGGTATCTCTTAAAATACTGACATAGAGTAATATAACCGATCGTACCAATCAATCTAGATATGTCTCTTCCTTATCAATCGGTACTATTCCGTAGTGAAAGAAATGAAAATTCCCGCATTTCTTTTGTCTGATGATAAATATAAAAATATCAATGTGAAACGAAAAAAAAAAAAAAAAAAATAAGGATTCTTAGATCTTGCTCCCTGTCCCACTTTTCTGTAAAAAGTGGGAGATGAATTTATCAATTCATCGGATCCTAGTTCGGGACTGACGGGGCTCGAACCCGCAGCTTCCGCCTTGACAGGGCGGTGCTCTGACCGATTGAACTACAATCCCAGCGAGGTGTATGGCATACATATTCTTATGGTTTCATATGGCATATATATTCTTATGGTTTCATAAGAACATTCTATTCGTCTCGTCGTGTTGTAACAGAAACAAAAATGATATACTGATATCATATCCACATGGATATGAACTATAGCAATAATTACTAGTAACCGGTGGTTCTTTTTTTTTATTGTCAAAAATGACTAATTAAAAAAAATATATATATGGATAGATCAAAAATAATGGTTGATCTTTGATTTTGACGGATAGGGCATTTCTATATTCTGGAGGACAAATTAAACTGGTTAAATCGTATTCAATGGAACGGCGAATTATTGGGCCGAGCTGGATTTGAACCAGCGTAGACATATTGTCAACGAATTTACAGTCCGCCCCCATTAACCGCTCGGGCATCGACCCAGGAAGAATTAATTCTAGGTTTAGTTATAATCCATGATCAACTTCCTTTCGTAGTACCCTACCCCCAGGGGAAGTCGAATCCCCGCTGCCTCCTTGAAAGAGAGATGTCCTGAACCGCTAGACGATGGGGGCAGATCCGCCCGACCATTAGCATACTATGCTGATAGTATGATAAGTTTTTTGGAATTGTCAATATACAATATAATTATAATATATTATATAA